GTTAGCGTAGCTTAAATGAAAGTATAACACTGAAGATGTTAAGATGGGCCCTAGAAATCCCCGCAAACACAAAAGCTTGGTCCTGACTTTACTAACAGCTTTAGCCAAATTTACACATGCAAGTATCCGCACCCCCGTGAGAATGCCCTATATGCCCCGCCCGGGAATTAGGAGCCGGTATCAGGCACACCTTTTGTAGCCCATAACACCTTGCTTAGCCACGCCCTCAAGGGAACTCAGCAGTGATAAACATTAAGCCATAAGTGAAAACTTGACTTAGCTACGGCTAAAAGGACCGGTAAAACTCGTGCCAGCCACCGCGGTTATACGAGAGGTCCAAGTTGTTAGCCCCGGCGTAAAGAGTGGTTAAACATCATCCACCAAACTGAGGCTGAACACCCCCAAGGCAGTTATACGCTCCCGAGGGCATGAAACACAATTACGAAGGTGGCCTCACCCCCCCCCCCCCTTTTTTTTGAACCCACGAAAGCTAGGACACAAACTGGGATTAGATACCCCACTATGCCTAAGCCCTAAACAATGATAATCTTCTACGTCTCATATCCGCCTGGGTACTACGAGCACTAGCTTAAAACCCAAAGGACTTGGCGGTGCTTTAAACCCACCTAGAGGAGCCTGTTCTATAACCGATAACCCCCGTTAAACCTCACCCCTTTTTGTTCAACCCGCCTATATACCACCGTCGTCAGCCTACCCTATGAAGGATTAACAGTAAGCAAAGTTGGCACAGCCCAAAACGTCAGGTCGAGGTGTAGCGCATGAAGGGGAAAGAAATGGGCTACATTCTCTTCTCAGAGAACTACGAATGACACAATGAAACACAAGTCTGAAGGAGGATTTAGCAGTAAGTAAAGAAACAGAGTGTCTTACTGAAACCGGCCATAAAGCGCGCACACACCGCCCGTCACTCTCCCCCAACTCAACCAGCTAATAACTAATACAACATAATACATAAAGGGGAGGCAAGTCGTAACATGGTAAGTGTACCGGAAGGTGCACTTGGAAAAATCAGAGTATAGCTTAGGCAGAAAAGCACCTCCCTTACACCGAGAAAACATCCGTGCAAGCCGGATTACCCTGACACCTAATAGCTAGCCCCACATTCAACTACAAAACTCAACTATTAATACCCCCCAATACACTTAATTAAATAAAACAAACCATTTTTTCCCCCAAGTATAGGCGATAAAAAAGGACCATGGAGCTATAAATAAAGTACCGCAAGGGAACGCTGAAAGAGAAATGAAACAACTCAGTTAAGTACAAAAAAGCAGAGATTTAACCTCGTACCTTTTGCATCATGATTTAGCTAGTAAAATTTAGGCAAAGAGCACTTTAGTCTAACTCCCCGAAACTAGACGAGCTACTCCAAGACAGCCTGCATAGGGCACATCCGTCTCTGTGGCAAAAGAGTGGAAAGAGCTTTGAGTAGAGGTGATAAACCTACCGAGTCTAGTAATAGCTGGTTGCCCGAAAATTGAGTTTAAGCTCAGCTTTTTGCTTTCTTAATTCACAGACATAAAATGCAACAGACCCCAAGAAACCAAAAAAGTAAGTCAAAGGGGGTACAGCCCCTCTGACCAAAGAAACAACTTTTCCAGGAGAATAAGGATCAAAATAATTAAGGCCACATGTTTAGGTGGGCTTAAGAGCAGCCACCCTGTTGAAAGCGTTAAAGCTCAGACATACTTACGCCACTGATACCGATCATCCGCATCCTAATCCCTACCCTACTATCGGGCCCTTCTATGCTTACATAGAAGAGAATATGCTAATATGAGTAACAAGGGGACGACCCCCTCCAAGCACAAGTGTACATCGGAACGAACCCCCACCGAAACTTAACGGCCTCAGCCAAAGAGAGTAATGAGTTTTAAACTAAATACAAGAAAAACATTCACCACCTTAACCGTTAACCCCACACTGGCGTGCCTGACTGGAAAGACTAAAAGAAAAAGAAGGAACTCGGCAAACCCAATAAAGCCTCGCCTGTTTACCAAAAACATCGCCTCTTGCAAACAATGAATAAGAGGTCCCGCCTGCCCTGTGACTATATGTTTAACGGCCGCGGTATTTTGACCGTGCAAAGGTAGCGCAATCACTTGTCCTTTAAATGAGGACCTGTATGAATGGCACAACGAGGGCTTAACTGTCTCCTTTTTCAAGTCAATGAAATTGATCTTCCCGTGCAGAAGCGGGAATAAAAACATAAGACGAGAAGACCCTATGGAGCTTTAGACACAAAACAGATCACGTCAAACACCCTCCAATAAGAGCATAAACTAAGTGAGCCCTGCTTAAATGTCTTTGGTTGGGGCGACCGCGGGGCAACAAAAAACCCCCAAGTGGAATAAAAACACCCTTTTTAAAACTAAGAGCTACTGCTCTAATGAACAGAATATCTGACCTGTAAGATCCGGCCCAGCCGATCAACGAACCGAGTTACCCTAGGGATAACAGCGCAATCCTCTTTTAGAGCCCATATCGACAAGAGGGTTTACGACCTCGATGTTGGATCAGGACATCCTAATGGTGCAGCCGCTATTAAGGGTTCGTTTGTTCAACGATTAAAGTCCTACGTGATCTGAGTTCAGACCGGAGTAATCCAGGTCAGTTTCTATCTATGAAGTGACCTTTTCCAGTACGAAAGGACCGAAAAGGAAAGGCCCATGCTAAAAGCACGCCTTTCTCTCACCCGTTGCCTCCAACTAAAACAGGCAAGAGAGCACACAAAATAGTTAAAGAACATAACGTGTTGGGGTGGCAGAGCCCGGTTAATGCGAAAGACCTAAGCCCTTTAAACAGAGGTTCAATTCCTCTCCCTAACTATGATTACAACCCTTATTTCCCACCTTATTAATCCCCTTGCCTTAATTATTCCCGTCTTACTAGCTGTCGCTTTTTTAACCCTGATTGAACGAAAAGTTTTAGGGTATATACAAATACGAAAAGGCCCAAACATCGTAGGCCCCTACGGCCTCCTCCAACCAATCGCAGACGGGGTCAAACTATTTATTAAAGAGCCCGTACGACCATCCACCTCTTCCCCTATTTTATTTATCCTAACCCCCGTGCTAGCCCTCACACTAGCCATAACACTATGAGCTCCAATACCCCTCCCATACCCAATCATAGACCTAAACCTAACCATCCTTTTTATCCTCGCCCTTTCCAGCCTCGCAGTTTACTCTATTCTAGGGTCTGGCTGAGCCTCAAACTCAAAATATGCTTTAGTAGGGGCCTTACGAGCCGTAGCACAAACCATTTCCTACGAAGTAAGTCTTGGCCTAATTCTGCTAGCCCTAATTATCTTTACAGGCAGCTTTACACTGCAAACATTCAACATCGCCCAAGAAAGCATCTGACTAATCATCCCAGCTTGACCTCTCGCCGCTATATGATACATCTCCACTCTTGCAGAAACAAACCGGGCCCCCTTCGACCTAACCGAAGGTGAATCAGAATTAGTCTCAGGGTTTAACGTAGAATATGCAGGAGGCCCATTTGCTCTATTTTTCCTTGCAGAATACGCCAATATTTTATTTATAAACACCCTCTCTGCCAGCTTATTCCTAGGAGCCTCTTATATCCCGACACTCCCTGAATTAACCACTACAAACTTAATAATGAAAGCAACCATCCTCTCCCTTGTCTTCTTATGGGTGCGAGCCTCTTACCCCCGATTTCGATATGATCAATTAATGCATTTAATCTGAAAAAACTTTCTACCCCTAACCCTAGCTTTTATCATTTGACATCTGGCGCTTCCAATTACATTTGCAGGCCTTCCACCCCAAATGTAATAGGAGCTGTGCCTGAATTAAAGGGCCACTTTGATAGAGTGAATCATGAAGGTTAAATTCCCTCCAGCTCCTCAGACTTAGAAAGAAGGGGCTCGAACCCAACCCAGAGAGATCAAAACTCTCAGTGCTTCCACTACACCACTTTCTAGTAAAGTCAGCTAAATCAAGCTTTTAGGCCCATACCCTAAAAATGTAGGTTAAAACCCTTCCTTTACCAATGAGCCCTTACATTACAGCCTCCTTATTATTTGGTCTACTCCTAGGCACCACAATTACCACAACTAGCTCCCACTGACTAATTGCCTGAATAGGACTAGAAATTAATACCCTTGCCATCATTCCTCTAATAGCACAACATCACCACCCACGAGCAGTAGAGGCTACAACTAAATATTTTCTCACACAAGCCACTGCAGCAGCTATACTCTTATTTGCAAGCACAACCAATGCATGATTAACAGGACAATGGGAACTACAACAAATAACCCATCCTCTCCCTTCTACCCTAATTATCCTTGCCCTAGCCCTAAAAATTGGTTTAGCCCCCTTACACGCCTGACTCCCAGAAGTTCTTCAAGGACTAGATCTAACAACAGGGCTTATCCTCTCCACATGACAAAAACTAGCACCTTTTGCCCTCCTACTTCAACTACAACCAAATAATCCGGCTCTACTAATAATCCTTGGGGTCATATCCACACTCATCGGGGGCTGAGGAGGCCTAAACCAAACTCAACTACGAAAAATCCTAGCTTACTCTTCCATCGCACACCTAGGCTGAATAATTCTAGTCCTACAATTCTCACCCGCCCTCACCCTTCTCACACTTGTACTCTACCTGATTATAACCTCCTCCATTTTCCTCATTTTTATACTCAACAAAACCATAACAATTAATGCACTAGCCACATCCTGAGCCAAAGCCCCCGCCCTTACATCCCTTATACCATTTATCCTCTTATCACTAGGAGGCCTTCCTCCTCTAACCGGATTTATGCCAAAGTGACTAATCCTACAAGAACTAACAAAACATAGCCTTGCTCCAACAGCAACCCTGGCAGCACTCAGCGCTTTACTGAGCCTCTACTTCTATCTCCGCCTCTCTTACGCTATATCCCTTACAATAGCCCCCAACAACTTAACAGGAACACTCCCATGACGAAACCCTACAACCCAACCAAACTTAACAACAGCTACCATGGCCACCTCATCCATAATACTCCTCCCACTAACTCCTGGGGTCCTTATACTATTCAACCTCTAAGAGACTTAGGTTAACACCAAGACCAAGAGCCTTCAAAGCCCTCAGCGGGAGTGAAAATCTCCCAGTCCCTGATAAGACTTGCAGGATACTAACCCACATCTACTGCATGCAAAACAGACACTTTAATTAAGCTAAAGCCTTATCTAGACAGGCAGGCCTCGATCCTACAAGCTCTCAGTTAACAGCTAAGCGCTCAAACCAGCGAGCATCTATCTACCTTTCCCCGCCTGTTAAAACAAAAGGCGGGGAAAGCCCCGGCAGACGTCAATCTGCTTCTTTAGATTTGCAATCTAACATGTAACACCCCAAGGCTTGGTAAAAGGAGGAATTTGACCTCCGTGCGCGGGGCTACAATCCGCCGCCTAACGCTCGGCCATTTTACCTGTGGCAATCACACGCTGATTTTTCTCAACCAACCATAAAGACATTGGCACCCTTTATCTAGTATTTGGTGCCTGAGCCGGAATAGTAGGAACGGCCCTCAGCCTTCTTATTCGAGCCGAACTTAACCAGCCTGGTGCACTTTTAGGTGATGACCAGATTTATAACGTAATCGTTACAGCCCATGCATTCGTAATAATCTTCTTTATAGTAATACCAATCATGATCGGCGGCTTCGGAAATTGATTAGTGCCTCTTATAATTGGGGCTCCCGACATAGCCTTTCCCCGAATAAATAACATAAGCTTTTGACTGCTGCCTCCCTCCTTCCTTCTTCTTTTAGCATCCTCTGGTGTTGAAGCAGGGGCCGGCACAGGATGAACTGTCTACCCACCACTAGCGGGTAACTTAGCCCATGCAGGAGCCTCAGTTGACCTTACCATTTTTTCCCTCCACCTCGCCGGTGTTTCATCAATTTTAGGGGCTATTAACTTTATTACTACAATCATTAACATAAAACCCCCAACCATCTCTCAATATCAAACCCCGCTTTTTGTGTGAGCTGTCTTGATTACTGCCGTTCTTTTACTATTATCCCTACCCGTCCTCGCAGCAGGCATTACAATGCTCCTGACAGATCGAAACCTAAACACCACCTTCTTCGACCCTGCCGGAGGAGGGGATCCTATTCTCTACCAACACTTATTCTGATTCTTTGGCCACCCGGAAGTATACATTCTTATCCTGCCCGGCTTTGGTATAATTTCTCACATTGTTGCTTATTATGCAGGTAAAAAAGAACCATTTGGCTACATAGGCATAGTCTGGGCTATAATGGCAATTGGTCTCCTAGGCTTTATCGTCTGAGCCCACCACATATTTACAGTAGGAATGGACGTTGACACCCGAGCCTACTTCACATCCGCTACAATAATTATTGCTATTCCAACCGGTGTAAAAGTATTTAGCTGACTAGCCACCCTTCATGGCGGCTCTATCAAATGAGAAACCCCAATACTTTGAGCCTTAGGATTTATTTTCCTTTTTACCGTGGGAGGGTTAACAGGAATTGTCCTTGCCAACTCTTCCCTAGACATTGTTCTACATGACACCTACTACGTGGTTGCCCACTTCCATTATGTACTTTCAATAGGAGCCGTATTTGCTATTATAGGAGCCTTTGTACATTGATTTCCCCTCTTTTCAGGATATACCCTTCATGGCACCTGAACAAAAATCCACTTCGGGGTTATATTTGTAGGAGTTAATTTAACCTTCTTCCCCCAACACTTTCTCGGCCTTGCCGGAATACCCCGCCGATATTCAGACTACCCAGATGCTTACGCACTATGAAACACAGTCTCATCTGTCGGCTCTTTAATTTCACTTATTGCCGTTATTATATTTTTATTTATTCTATGGGAAGCATTTGCTGCTAAACGTGAGGTCGAATCAGTTCAACTAACCACGACAAACGTAGAATGACTTCACGGATGCCCTCCACCCTATCACACATTTGAAGAGCCGGCCTTTGTACAGATTCAAGCACCTTATCGAGAAAGGAGGGAATCGAACCCCCGTGAACTGGTTTCAAGCCAATCACAAAACCACTCTGCCACTTTCTTCATAAGGCGCTAGTAGAATAGTATTACACTGCCTTGTCAAGGCAGAATTGTGGGTTTAAACCCCACGTGCCTTGTCTTCCCCCCCCCCCCCATGGCACATCCCTCTCAGCTAGGCTTTCAAGATGCAGCTTCACCAGTTATAGAAGAACTCCTTCATTTCCACGACCATGCTCTAATAATTGTATTCCTTATTAGTACATTAGTACTTTACATTATTGTTGCTATAGTCTCTACTAAATTAACTAATAAATATATCCTAGACTCCCAAGAAATTGAAATCATTTGAACTATCTTACCCGCCATCATTCTTATCCTTATTGCCCTCCCATCTTTACGCATTCTCTATCTAATAGATGAGATCAATGACCCCCACTTAACAGTTAAAGCTGTAGGCCACCAGTGATACTGAAGCTATGAATACACAGACTACGACTCCCTAAACTTTGACTCATACATAATCCCTACACAAGACTTAGTCCCGGGACAATTCCGCCTATTAGAAACTGACCACCGTATGGTCATTCCTGTTGACTCCCCAATCCGAATCCTAGTCTCAGCAGAAGATGTCTTACATTCATGAGCCATCCCTTCTTTAGGAGTTAAGATAGATGCTGTCCCTGGACGCCTAAATCAAACCGCTTTTATTGTTTCCCGGCCCGGAGTTTTTTATGGACAATGCTCTGAAATCTGCGGCGCCAACCACAGCTTCATGCCTATTGTTGTTGAGGCTGTCCCCTTAGAACACTTTGAAAACTGATCCTCACTTATACTTGAAGACGCCTCACTAAGAAGCTACATGGGCCTAGCGTTAGCCTTTTAAGCTAAAAATTGGTGCCTCCCAACCACCCCTAGTGACATGCCCCAACTCAACCCTTCCCCTTGATTTGCCATTATAGTATTTTCTTGAATTGTACTTCTTACCTTCCTCCCCCCTAAAATCATAGCACACACCTTCCCAAATGAGCCTGCCGCCCAAAATACCCAAACCCTAAAAACTAAATCCTGAATCTGACCATGACACTAAGCTTCTTTGATCAATTTTTAAGCCCAACACTCCTTGGTATCCCCCTGATTGCTATTGCACTCCTTCTTCCATGAATACTCATCCCTGCCCCAACATCTCGATGAATTAACAACCGCCTTTTAACCCTTCAAGGCTGATTTATTAACCAATTTACACACCAACTTTTTCTCCCTCTCAATATAGGGGGACATAAATGAGCCCTTATATTTACTTCACTAATAGTGTTTTTAATCTCTATTAACATGTTAGGCCTCCTCCCATATACTTTCACCCCTACAACTCAACTTTCACTAAACATGGCATTAGCCGTCCCTCTTTGATTAATGACAGTAATCATTGGTCTACGAAAAAACCCTACAGCCGCCTTAGGACATCTCCTTCCAGAAGGTACCCCTGTACCCTTAATTCCTGCTTTAATCCTTATCGAAACCATTAGCCTGTTTATTCGACCACTTGCCCTTGGTGTTCGACTAACTGCCAACCTTACAGCGGGCCACCTATTAATTCAACTAATTGCTACAGCCGCCTTTGTCCTACTACCTTTGATACCAACCGTAGCCATTCTCACAACAATTCTTTTATTCCTTTTAACCCTTTTAGAAGTAGCCGTCGCTATAATCCAAGCCTATGTTTTTGTACTTTTATTAAGCCTTTATCTACAAGAAAACGTTTAATGGCACATCAAGCACACGCATATCACATAGTAGACCCGAGCCCCTGGCCTCTAACAGGAGCAGTAGCCGCTTTTCTCCTTACGTCCGGACTAGCAATCTGATTCCATTTTAACTCTTTTATTTTACTAACCTTAGGTTTAACCCTCCTGCTACTTACCATATATCAATGATGACGAGATATCGTACGAGAAGGCACATTCCAAGGCCACCACACACCCCCCGTCCAAAAAGGACTACGCTACGGCATAATTTTATTTATTACCTCCGAAGTTTTCTTTTTCCTAGGTTTCTTTTGAGCCTTTTACCACTCAAGTTTAGCCCCTACCCCTGAACTCGGGGGCTGCTGACCCCCCACAGGGATTATTCCCCTTAACCCTTTTGAAGTTCCCCTCCTTAACACAGCAGTCCTGTTAGCATCAGGGGTAACAGTAACCTGGGCCCACCACAGCATCATAGAAGGAGAACGCAAACAAGCAATTCATTCTCTCACCTTAACAATTCTACTAGGCTTTTATTTTACCCTTTTACAAGCAATAGAATACTACGAAGCCCCCTTTACAATTGCCGACGGGGTCTATGGCTCAACCTTTTTTGTTGCCACCGGCTTCCACGGTCTCCACGTTATTATTGGCTCTACTTTCTTGGCCATCTGCCTTCTCCGTCAAATCCGATACCACTTTACATCAGAACATCACTTTGGCTTTGAAGCAGCAGCTTGATACTGACACTTTGTAGATGTTGTCTGACTATTCCTCTACATCTCAATCTACTGATGAGGCTCATAATCTTTCTAGTATTAATTCAGTATGTGTGACTTCCAATCACCTGGTCTTGGTTAAACTCCAAGGAAAGATAATGAATTTACTATTAACAACCTTACTTATCACTACTATTCTCTCCCTAATCCTAACCTTAATCTCATTCTGAGTTCCTACAATAAGCCCTGACTACCAGAAACTTTCCCCATACGAATGCGGCTTTGACCCTCTAGGATCTGCCCGCCTTCCCTTCTCCCTCCGCTTTTTCCTAGTCGCAATTCTTTTTCTCCTGTTTGACCTAGAAATCGCCTTGCTCCTCCCCCTTCCTTGAGGAGATCAGCTGCCTTCCCCCACAGTTACGCTTCTTTGAGCCTCAACCCTTCTTATTATACTCACACTAGGGCTTATTTATGAATGACTCCAAGGTGGGCTAGAATGGGCCGAATAGGTAATTAGTTTAAATAAAACATTTGATTTCGGCTCAAAAACTTATGGTTAAAACCCATAATTAACCTAATGACCCCTGTCCAATTTACATTTACGTCAGCCTTTCTTCTAGGACTATCCGGCCTAGCCTTCCACCGAACCCACCTTCTATCTGCCCTCCTATGCCTTGAAGGAATAATACTATCACTTTTTATTGCTCTCTCTCTATGAACACTACAACTATCTTCTATCAGCTTCTCCCTCACCCCTATAATTCTACTAGCATTCTCAGCTTGTGAAGCAAGCGTTGGCCTTGCACTTATAGTAGCCACTGCACGAACACACGGCTCTGACCACTTACAAAGCCTAAGTCTCCTCCAATGCTAAAAATCCTTATTCCAACAATAATGCTCATCCCAACCACCTGACTAGCCCCCGCTAAATGGCTCTGACCCACAACTTTACTCCACAGCCTATTAATTGCCTTAGCTAGCCTACTATGACTGAAAGCCTCGTCTGAAACAGGGTGGTCTTTCCTCAACCCTTACCTAGCTACAGACCCTCTTTCAACACCCCTTCTTATCCTCTCATGCTGACTCCTACCTTTAATAATTCTGGCTAGCCAAAATCATACAACACATGAACCAATCAACCGCCAACGGACATACATTTCTCTACTTATCTCCTTACAATTTTTCCTAATTCTAGCATTTGCTGCAACCGAAATAATTATATTCTATGTTATATTCGAAGCCACTCTAATCCCAACCCTAATCTTAATTACGCGCTGAGGAAACCAAACAGAACGGTTAAACGCAGGTACATACTTTCTATTCTATACTTTAGCAGGCTCTCTCCCCCTATTAATCGCCCTTCTCCTATTACAAAACTCCAATGGGTCCCTATCCCTTCTCACACTTCTCCACTCGCCCCCCACTCAGCTCTCCACGTACGCAGATAAAATCTGATGAGCAGGCTGCATCCTAGCATTCCTAGTTAAAATACCACTATACGGAGTGCACCTTTGATTGCCTAAAGCCCACGTAGAAGCCCCCATTGCAGGCTCTATAGTTCTAGCCGCCGTACTCTTAAAACTAGGGGGTTATGGCATGATACGAATACTAATAACACTTGAACCCCTTACTAAAGAGCTCAGCTACCCCTTTATTATCTTGGCCCTATGAGGCATCATCATGACAGGATCAGTCTGTATACGACAAACAGACTTAAAATCTCTAATTGCCTACTCATCCGTAAGCCACATAGGCCTTGTAGTTGGCGGCATTCTTATTCAAACTCCATGAGGGCTTACCGGCGCATTAATCCTCATAATCGCCCACGGATTAACCTCATCCGCCCTTTTCTGCTTAGCTAACACCAACTACGAACGCACACACAGCCGAACTATACTTCTCGCCCGAGGCCTACAAATAGCCCTCCCTCTTATAACAGCCTGATGGTTCATCACCAGCCTCGCTAACCTAGCACTACCGCCTCTCCCAAACCTTATGGGGGAATTAATAATCATCACCTCCCTATTCAGCTGATCTTGATGAACCCTTACTTTAACAGGCTTAGGCACACTAATCACTGCAGGCTACTCACTATACATATTCCTCATAACTCAACGGGGCCCCCTCCCAAACCACATCTTAACTCTCGAACCATCACACACTCGAGAACACCTGTTAATTGCCCTCCACATTCTCCCGCTACTCCTTCTTATCCTCAAACCAGAGCTTATCTGAGGGTGGGCCATCTGTAGCCATAGTTTAACCAAAACATTAGATTGTGATTCTAAAAACAGGGGTTAAAACCCCCTTGCCCACCGAGAGAGGCCTGTTGCAACAAAAACTGCTAATTTTTGTCTCTTTGGTTAGACTCCAAAGCTCACTCGCCCAAAGCTTTTAAAGGATAATAGCCCATCCGTTGGTCTTAGGAACCAAAAACTCTTGGTGCAACTCCAAGTAAAAGCTATGCATTCCACCCCTTTAATCATAACATCCGCCCTTATTATCATCTTTGCCCTACTTACCCACCCAATCCTTACCACACTATCCTTAAATCTTCAAAAACAAGAGTGGGCCCTAAAACAAGTTAAAACTGCAGTAAAACTAGCCTTTTTAATTAGCCTCCTTCCTTTATCTTTATTCCTTAATGAGGGGGCCGAAGCAGTAATCACAAACTGGAACTGAACAAATACCCTCACATTTGACATCAACATTAGTCTCAAATTTGACCATTACTCTATCATCTTCACACCCGTTGCCCTTTATGTAACCTGGTCTATTTTAGAATTTGCATCCTGGTATATACACACCGACCCATTCATAAACCGCTTCTTTAAATATCTATTAATTTTCCTTATTGCAATAATTATCCTAGTCACCGCCAATAATATATTTCAACTATTTATTGGATGAGAGGGCGTAGGAATTATGTCCTTCTTGCTAATCGGCTGATGATACGCCCGCACTGACGCCAACACCGCAGCCCTACAAGCAGTCATGTACAATCGAATCGGGGATATTGGTTTAATTTTTGCCATAGCCTGAATAGCCACCCACCTTAACTCCTGAGAAATTCAACAAGTCTTTTCCTCCTCAAAAGACATAAACCTGACTCTCCCCCTAGTTGCGCTGATCTTAGCCGCAACAGGAAAATCAGCTCAGTTCGGGCTCCACCCGTGGCTACCCTCAGCCATAGAAGGCCCTACGCCGGTCTCTGCCCTACTGCATTCCAGCACCATGGTTGTTGCAGGAATTTTTCTATTAATTCGAACTAGCCCTTTAATAGAAAATAACCCAACAGCCTTAACACTATGCCTATGCTTAGGGGCCCTTACCACCCTATTTACTGCCACCTGCGCTCTCACCCAAAATGACATCAAAAAAATCATTGCCTTCTCAACATCAAGCCAACTGGGCTTGATAATAGTAACAATTGGGCTTAATCAGCCTCAACTTGCATTCCTGCACATCTGTACACATGCATTCTTTAAAGCCATACTATTTTTATGCTCTGGCTCCATCATCCATAGCCTAAACGACGAACAAGACATCCGAAAGATAGGAGGAATACACCACTTAGCCCCTCTCACCTCTTCTTGTCTCACAATTGGCAGCCTTGCTCTAACAGGGACCCCTTTCCTAGCAGGCTTTTTCTCAAAAGACGCTATCATTGAGGCCCTCAATACCTCCTACCTTAACGCCTGAGCCCTCTCTCTTACGCTACTAGCAACCTCCTTCACTGCTATTTACAGCCTTCGAATCGTATTTTTTGTTTCTATGGGCCACCCGCGCTTTAACGTTTTATCCCCTATCAATGAAAATAACCCAGCTGTAATCAATCCTATCAAACGACTAGCTTGAGGAAGCATCCTGGCCGGCTTACTAATTACCTCAAACATTTTACCAATAAAAACCCCCATTATATCCATGCCCTTTACCTTAAAATTAGCCGCCCTCATTGTTACATTACTAGGCTTCCTAATTGCCTTAGAACTAGCATCCTTAACTACAAAACAAGTCAATACAGCTCCTCGCCCATCTCTACACCACTTCTCAAATATACTAGGATATTTCCCAAACATTATCCATCGCCTTTCCCCTAAAATAAGCCTTGTCCTAGGCCAGACCATCGCCAGCCAAACTATTGACCTCACATGACTAGAAAAAACAGGTCCTAAAGCAACTGCTAACCTAACTACCCCTCTTATCTCTACCGCCAGCAATATCCAACAAGGTTCAATTAAAACATATATAACCTTGTTCCTCCTTACCCTCGCCTTTTTTACCATAATTCTTATTGCCTAACTGCCCGAAGCGCCCCCCGACTCAACCCCCGTGTTAACTCCAACACAACAAACAACGTCAACAACAAGACCCAAGCCCCAACCATTAATAACCCTCCCCCATAAGAATACAGATAGGCAACTCCTACTATATCCCCCCGAAACATCGAATGCCAATCTCCCCCATCAACCACCTCTCACGAATACTCCCCTCACCCTCCTAAAAACAGAACAAAAACTAAAACCACAACACCAAAATATATTAATATCGTAGTCAACACCGCCCCACTTCCGAAAGTCTCCGGGTAAGGCTCCGCAGCTAACGCAGCAGAATACGCAAACACCACCAACATCCCACCTAAATAAATTAAAAATAACACCAACGATAAGAAGGATCCCCCATGCCAAATTAAAACCCCACAACCAAAAGCCGCAACTCCCACTAAACTCAGAGCCCCAAAATAAGGAGACGGGTTTGAAGCCACCGCTACCAACCCCAACACCAACCCCAATAAAAATAAAGACATAATATAAGTCATAATTCCTGCCAGGACTCTAACCAAGACCTGTGGCGTGAAAAACCACCGTTGTTATTCAACTACAAGAACACTAATGGCAAGCCTACGCAAAACCCACCCCCTAATAAAAATTGCAAACGACATAGTTGTAGATCTCCCATCCCCATCAAACATCTCTGCCTGATGAAACTTTGGCTCACTTTTAGGACTCTGTTTAGTAGCCCAAATTCTCACAGGCCTATTTTTAGCTATACATTATACTTCTGATGTCGCCACCGCTTTTTCATCAGTCGCCCATATCTGTCGAGACGTTAACTACGGTTGACTAATCCGTAACCTTCATGCAAACGGAGCTTCTTTCTTCTTCATCTGCATCTATCTACATATTGGCCGAGGACTATATTATGGCTCCTATCTACAAAAAGAAACTTGGAATATTGGAGTCATACTCTTATTATTAGTTATGGCTACCGCTTTTGTAGGCTACGTCCTCCCTTGAGGACAAATGTCCTTCTGAGGAGCTACAGTAATCACAAACCTCCTCTCCGCCGTCCCCTACGTAGGAAACACCCTAGTCCAATGAGTCTGAGGCGGCTTCTCAGTTGACCATGCAACCCTTACCCGATTTTTCGCCTTCCACTTCCTCCTCCCATTTGTCGTTGCAGCCGCCACCATTATTCACCTAATTTTTCTTCACGAAACAGGCTCAAACAACCCTCTCGGACTAAACTCCGACATAGACAAAATCCCCTTCCACCCTTACTTTTCCTACAAAGACCTTATCGGGTTCACCATTCTCCTCACAACACTCACAATACTTGCCCTTTTTTCCCCTAATTACCTAGGAGACCCAGACAATTTTACCCCTGCTAACCCCCTTGTTACCCCTACCCACATCAAACCAGAATGATATTTCTTATTCGCATACGCCATCTTACGATCCATTCCAAACAAACTAGGAGGGGTTCTTGCTCTACTTGCATCTATCATAATTCTCATAGTAGTCCCCCTCCTCCACACGTCAAAACAGCGAGGTCTTACTTTCCGCCCTTTCACACAACTCTTATTCTGAATCTTAGTAGCTGACATAGCTATCTTAACCTGAATCGGAGGAATGCCCGTTGAACACCCTTACGTTATTATTGGTCAAATTGCCTCAATTCTATACTTTTCTCTATTCTTAGTCCTGTTACCAACAGCAGGCTGACTGGAAAACAAAACACTTAAATAATCGAGCATTAGTAGCTCAGCGCCTAGAGCACCGGTCTTGTAAACCGGACGCCGGAAGTTAAAATCTTCCCTACTGCTCAAAAAGGAAGGACTCCAACCTCCACCGCCGGCTCCCAAAGCCGGTGTTCTTTGTTGAACTACCTTTTGTAGCATATATGTAATATCACCATTCATATATATTAACCATATATTAGGATGTAAGAGTACATAATTATATTAATCACCTAAACTGATATAAACCACAAAGCAAGGACATTATACTGAAGTAGACATAAACCATACTACCCTTGATCTAATATTAATTGCTCTTCAAATGAACGTAAGTTTAAGACCTAGCACCTAATATCACTAGTCTAGATATACCACGGACTCAACATCTCTGTAAAACAAAATCCTATGTAGTAAGAACCGACCATCAGTTGATTTCTTAATGCATACTCTTATTGAAGGTGAGGGACAATAATTGTGGGGGTTTCACCTCGTGCACTATTCCTGGCATTTGGTTCCTACTTCAGGGCCATTACTTGGTATCATTCCTCACACTTTCATCGACGCTGACATAAGTTAATGGTGGAGTCCATCTGGCGAGATAACCCCCCATGCCGGGCGTTCACTCCACGGGGGTCAGGTTTTTTTTTTTTGGTTTCCTTTCATCTTGCATTTCAGAGTGCAGCGCGTCAACGTTATAACAAGGTTGAACATTTCCTTGCGCGAGTACGGGTTCCGTAATGAATTTAAGCTTCATTGAAGAATTGCATAAGTCTAAATCAAGAGCATAAATATTTTTGTTTCTCTCAATATCCTTAACAATTCACCCCGGTGGAGGTTTATTCGCGTTAAACCCCCCTACCCCCCTAAACTCCTAAGGTCTCTATCATCCTGAAAACCCCCCTGGAAACAGGGAGACCTCGAGTATATTTTTTTTCTATTCTAAAAGTGTGCTTATTTACATTATTAAAATGGTGCGCGC